ATCATATTGTAACACTATATATATAGAAATTATCACAACAATTCTATGAAAGAATATACGTCGGCCCTCGTTTTAGGGGTTTTTCGAGACAACCGTGTATATTAAGGGGGAGGGGGGTTTTTACCGAAAAAACTTTTTTTTTTTTTAAGATTCGATTTTTTTTCCAAACCCGGGGCGAGTCTAATAATAGAAATAATTATGCCAGATAAAGTGAAGAATGTATTAGAATAATGAAATGCATTGTACACACACTATTATAGGAGATTTCTTTCCGAGAGGGTTAATGACGATGTTTTTTCTACTCGTTTGTCGCATTAATCAAAAAAACCAAACTGGCCCTTTATGTTATGATATTTCCAATGCCTTTCAGTAATGGTCAACTTGACAATCTAATCTCCTGAATGATAAGTAATGAGATATGATAAGAAAAGTGTCGAGGATAGCTCAAGTCTACCTTAATGAACCAGATGAGCCCTTCCGGGGAATAGCGATTTGCTTCATACCGAAACTAAAAAACAGGGCGGAAGATAAATTCTGAGACGATCAAGGATAAATATGCCATTAAAGGGAACTAGAGGACTAGCATTTTTGATACGATCAAGGATTATATGAACTCCAACCATAATCAAATGTCAGGTTTGATCAATAGTAGGGGATAAAACAGTAATGTACCACAAACCGTACAATTTTTTTCATTCAAGAGGTTAATGGGGGTTTCTTACCAACGGCATTAAATAATACCATGTAAAGTAGGGTTAAATGAAAAATATTATGCTATGAAATTATTGATTATAGATAAATGAGGGTTAAAAATTTAATGAAATGAAATAGCTGACAGTAACCTAATGTGGATTAAGCATAGTATGTAATAGTATAGGGGAATATCGATTAATGAGGATTAAGCATAGTATATGTTACATACTAGAACTATATCTGTTATAGCTCTTATGGAATGAGGGTAGTATGTGGTATATTAAGGTATGTGGGCCATATCATTAATATGTCACTCTAGCGTACAAAAACCAAATTTTTTTAATTTGGCATTTATACGCTATAATAGCTATCAGGGGGCAGTTTAGGCAGAATCTTGGCTTTGGGAGCCAAGGGCAGGAGTTTGACCCTCCTTTCCCTGATATATTTTGGGAGGGGTTTACACCCTCGATCTTCGACTTACAAGGTCGACGCTTTTTAGTTAAGCTACCAAAACTAATTTAGGCTGAGGATTTTGTTTTCTCATCAGCTGGTAAGTGGTATGATAATAAGGAATAAGGAAAAGTAGGAGATTGAGGTAATCTGTCCTACTATAATGAATGGTTGTTCAACTGGTTGACCTCCAATTCAAGTTAAAATAATTGAATTGGCTACAAGAAGTCAGAAGAGAATTTGTGTTATGGGTCGGAAGATGATACTTCGTTGTTTAGAAGTGTGGAGGAGAGGAACTAATATGAGGATAAAGATGGAGAATAGGAGAGCTAGGACTCCTCCTAGTTTATTGGGGATTGAGCGTAAGATTGCATAGGCAAATAAGAAGTATCATTCGGGCTTGATATGGGGTGGGGTAACAAGTGGGTTTGCTGGGATGAAGTTTTCAGCATCTCCTAATAAATTGGGCATAAATAGGGCTAATGCGGCTAAGAATAAGATTATAATGAAGAAACCGAGTAGGTCTTTATAAGAAAAGTATGGGTGGAATGAGATTTTGTCTATATCGGAATTAATACCTAGAGGGTTGTTAGAGCCTGTTTCATGGAGGAACAGAAGATGAATGATTGTTAGGGCTAGAATTAGAAATGGGAGTAGAAAGTGGAAGGCAAAAAAGCGTGTGAGGGTGGCGTTGTCTACTGAGAAGCCTCCTCAAATTCATTGAACTAGTATATCTCCAATATAAGGAAATGCGGATAAAAGGTTGGTGATGACTGTGGCCCCTCAAAAGGATATTTGTCCTCATGGTAGGACATAGCCGACGAAAGCTGTTGCTATTAGTAGGAAGAGGAGAATTACACCAATGTTTCATGTTTCTTTGTTAAGGTAGGAGCCATAATATAATCCTCGAGCAATATGGAGGTAAACACAGATAAAGAACAGTGAGGCTCCGTTAGCATGGATGTTACGGATGAGTCAGCCATAGTTAACGTCACGGCAGATATGGACTACTGAGGAGAAGGCTATAGAGATGTCTGCGGTATAGTGTATAGCTAGGAAGAGTCCTGTGATGATTTGAATGATTAAACATAGTCCCAGGAGTGAGCCAAAATTTCATCATAGTGAAATGTTAGATGGAGCAGGTAGGTCGACTAGGGCATGGTTTATGATTTTTAAAAGTGGGTGGGTTTTTCGGATGTTAGTGGCCATTGGTTCTTATAGTTGAATGAACAACGATAGTTTTTCAAGTTATTAGTCTTGGTTAAAGTCCAGGTAGGAATAATGATATATTTTATGTTTGTAATAATGATTGGTTTAATTTTAGGTTTAATAGGTGTAGCGTCTAATCCTTCTCCTTATTATGCTGCTTTAGGTTTAGTTACTGCTGCAGGGGTTGGATGTGGTTTATTGGTAGGGCATGGTGGATCATTTATGTCATTAGTTTTATTTTTAATTTATTTGGGGGGAATGTTGGTGGTTTTTGCTTATACTGCGGCTCTTGCTGCGGAGCCTTATCCGGAGACATGGGGGGATTGGTCGGTATTGTTGTATGTTGGATTTTATTTGGTTGGATTATTTATGGTTGGTAAATATTTTATAGTTGAAGGGTGGGGTATGTGTTGAAGTGGGGTGGAGGAAATGAGTGGTTTGGATATAGTGCGGGGAGATTTTTGAGGGGTTGCTTTATTATATTCTAGTGGGGGTTGAATGTTAGTTTTAGGGGGTTGGGTATTGTTGTTAACTTTATTTGTGGTATTAGAGTTAACTCGAGGTTTGTCTTGAGGTGCTTTGCGAGTAGTTAGGTGGAGATGATTAGGATAATTAGGGCTAGTGTGAGAAATAGAAGTGTTAGGTAGGTTTTAATGAAACCTTGTTGGGGCTTAGTGGATAACTTAATGAGGGGTGTTTGTTGGATAAGGTTACTTTTAGGTCCAATTTTTTCGCTTCAGGCTAGGTCGATTAGGTGTGTTGAAATGTGTTGGGCTCAGTTTAGGCTGGTTTTTGGGAGAAGTCGGTGAATGATAGAGGGGAAGTAACCTAATATGTTAGAGAAGTGGTGAGGATGGAGTATGGGATTAATTTTGAAGTGGGAGTTGGTGAGGTTAGTAAGTTCGAGGGCTAGGAGAAGACCTGTAATTGTGACTAAGAGGGCGGATAGTTTGAGTAAGGGAGGTATGGTTATGATTTGGGTTTTTGTTGGGGTAAGATTAATGGTGATAATTAGGCCGGCGATAATGCTTCCGTAAGCAAGGCGTTTGATTGGGTTAATTATTGATGGGTTATTTTCATTGATTGGGGAGAGTGTGTTGAATCGGGGGTAGTTTATTAGTGCGAAGAAGACAAGGCGGAGGCTGTAGACAGCTGTAAAGGATGTTGCTACGAGGGTGAGGATTAGGGCTCAGGCGTTTAAGTGGGAAGTGTTTATAGATTCAATGATGGCGTCTTTTGAGAAGAAACCTGATAGGAAGGGTATACCTGTAAGGGCTAGACTGCCAATTGTTAAGGAAGATGAGGTGAATGGTAAGAGTTTGTGGAGGCCTCCTATTTTTCGGATATCTTGTTCATCATTGAGACTATGAATAATTGACCCGGAGCAGAGGAAGAGTATTGCTTTGAAGAAGGCGTGGGTGCAGATATGGAGGAAGGCTAGTTGGGGTTGATTAAGGCCGATAGTAACTATTATCAATCCTAGTTGGCTTGATGTTGAGAAAGCAATGATTTTTTTGATGTCGTTTTGGGTTAGGGCACATGTGGCTGTGAAGAGGGTAGTAAGTGCACCTAGGCATAGGCAGGTTGTTAGGATTAGATTGTTGTCTTGAATGAGAGGGTGGAGGCGGATTAAAAGGAAGATGCCTGCTACAACTATTGTGCTTGAGTGGAGTAATGCTGATACTGGTGTAGGGCCTTCTATAGCTGAGGGTAGTCATGGGTGTAAACCAAACTGTGCTGATTTTCCAGCTGCGGCTAATACAAGACCGAGGAGAGGTAGGGTTAGGTCTTTGTTTTTTGATAAAATAAAGAGTTGGTGGATTTCTCATGAGTTGAGGTTGGTGGCTAGTCAGGTTATGCTTAAGATTAGTCCGATGTCACCAATTCGGTTATAGATAACGGCTTGTAGTGCTGCTGTGTTAGCATCTGTTCGGCTATATCATCAGCCAATGAGTAGGAAAGATATAATTCCGACTCCCTCTCAGCCAATGAACAATTGGAATATGTTGTTGGCAGTGACTAGAATAATTATTGAGATTAGAAATATTAGGAGATATTTAAAGAAGCGATTGATGTTAGGGTCAGAGTGTATGTATCAGAGAGCGAATTCGAGGATGGATCAGGTAACATATAAAGCTACAGGTGTGAAGATGATTGAGTATAAGTCAAACTTAAAGCTTATGTTAATATCAAATGGGCCTATGTTTATTCAATTTCAGTTGGTAGTGATTGATTCTAAACCTTGGTCGAGAAAGATAAATAAAGGAATTAAACTAATGAAGAAGGAGGTTTTTACGGCAGTTTTTACGTATGAGGATGCTCAGCTTGGTTTAAGTTCTTTGGGTGAAAGAGAGAAGATTAGTGGGAGGATGAGGATAATAAAGATTAGTAGAAAAGATGAGTTAAAGATAATGTTCATAGCTCTTGCTTGGAGTTGCACCAAGAGTTTTTGGTTCCTAAGACCAATAGATTGCTATTATCTTTCAAGAGCCGAGAGAGTCATGGATTTGAACCATGATAAGAAGAATTAGCAGATCTTCGTGTCCCGGACCTCTTTCGGTAGATAAAAAGATTTTAACTTTTGTTTTTAGAACCACAATCTAATGTTTTAATTAAACTATAAATACAGAATGTTCAACCTCAGATAAGTTCTGGTTTAAGGATTAGGAATAGTACGGGAATGATGTGGAGGCTGAGAAGAAGATGTTCTCGTGTATGGGAGGGATTAAGAGAAAGAAGGTGGTTGGGTGTTATTCCTCGTTGGGTTATAAGGAATATGTAGAGGGAGTAGGAGGCTGTGATTAATACTCCAGAGCCTGTGAGGATTAAGGTTGAGTTAGATCAGTTAAATAATGATGTGATAATGAAAAGTTCTCCTATGAGGTTTGGAGATGGGGGTAAAGCGAGATTGGCAAGGTTGGCAAGAAATCATCAGGTTGCTATGAGTGGAAGGATAACTTGGATTCCTCGAGCTAGAAGAAGAGTTCGGCTGTGAATGCGCTCATAGTTAGTGTTAGCTAGGCAGAATAAGGCTGATGAGATTAGGCCGTGAGCAATTATTAGTGTTGTTGCTCCTGCGAAGCTTCATGGGGTTTGAATGAGAATGGCTGCTGCGACAAGGCCCATGTGACTGACTGAAGAATAGGCAATGAGAGATTTTAAATCTGTTTGTCGTAGGCAGATGGAACTGGTTATTACGACACCTCAGATGGCTAAAATTAAAAATGGATAAGCTATCTCTTTGGTAAGGGGATTAAGTATAATAATAGTTCGTATTATTCCGTAGCCTCCTAGTTTTAGTAGTACGGCGGCTAGGATTATTGAGCCGGCAATTGGAGCTTCGACGTGAGCTTTTGGTAGTCAAAGGTGTACTCCATAGAGTGGTATTTTGACAAGGAAGGCAGTAATGCAAGCAGTTCATCAGAATTTGTCTGCTCATGAGTGAGGGTCAGTATGTTGAGAATGTTGAATAATAAATATTGAGAGGGTACCGAGATTGTTTTGTATGGATAGGAGGGCAATAAGTAATGGGAGGGACCCGATTAGGGTATAAAATAGGAAGTAAGTTCCTGCATTTAAGCGTTCTGTTTGGTTACCTCATCGTGTAATGATAATAAGTGTTGGGATAAGTGTGGCTTCAAATATAATGTAAAATAAAATTATTTCTGTTGCAGAGAAAGCTATGATAAGGAAGAATTGTAGGGAGATTAGGAGGGAAATATAGGTTCGTTGTCGGGTCAAGGGTTCTGTAGAAATGTGATTTTGGCTAGCTAAGATTATTAGTGGTAATAGTCAGCATGTAAGAATGAGTAGAGGAGTGGATAATGGATCAATAGCTAAGTATTGATTAGAAAAGTCTCAGCCAATGTCTGAGTTTCATTTAAATCATGGTAGGCTTATTGTAGCGATAAGAAGGCTGTGAGTGGAGGTAGTGGTTCATAGTCATTTTTTGTGAGAAAATCAGGTAGTAGGAAATAGTATGATTGTTGGAATTAAAATTTTTAGCATTGGAGGAGGTTAAGGTTTTGTAGTTTGTCGGAGCCGTGTGAACGGGAAGCAGCAACTAGGATAGCTAGTCCTGCACTGGCTTCACAAGCAGAAAATGTTAAGAGAATTATGGGGATAATGGAGCTGGAGGTGGAATTTAATGTTATAGATCAGATAGCGGTGGCGATGAATAGGGTGAGTATTATACCTTCAAGACATAGGAGGGCGGATAAAAGATGTGAACGGTTAAATGCGAGGCCTATTAAGCCTAAGATGAATGCTGAGGTGACACTAAAATATATAGGGGACATAAGATATTTATGGATTTTCACCATAATTTGCTAAGCCGAAATTAGCGGTCTTAATTTAGACTAAACATCTATTCTGCTCATTCAAGTCCTCCTTGGAGTCATTCATAGATGAGGCCAAAAGTAAGTAAAATTAGAATAATTGTTGCTCAAAGGAGTGTGGAGAGTGGTGTTAATAGTTGATTTCCTCAAGGTAGTGGTAGTAAGAGAGCAATTTCTAGGTCAAATAGGAGGAATAGGATTGCTACTAGGAAGAATCGTAGGGAAAAGGGGAGACGGGCACTTCCTAGTGGGTCAAAACCACATTCATAGGGAGATAATTTTTCATTATCTGGGTTTAATGATGGTAACCAAAATGCGATTAAAGCGAGGATTAGGGAAATCAGGGCCGTGGTTACGACAGACGACATGATGAGGTTCATTACTTTTCCTTGGGTTTTAACCAAGATTAAGTAATTGGAAATCACTTGTACTAATTTATACTAGAAAAGCAATTATGAGCCTCATCAATAGATGGATACATAAAGGAATAATCACACTACATCTACAAAATGTCAGTATCATGCTGCAGCTTCAAAGCCGAAATGATGTTCTGATGTGAAGTGATATTGGACTTGTCGTATAAGACAAACTGCTAAGAATGTTGAACCAATAATAACATGGAGGCCGTGGAATCCTGTGGCAACGTAGAATGTTGTTCCGTAGACTCCGTCGGCAATAGTGAATGGTGCTTCGTAATATTCTATGGCTTGAAGGGATGTGAAATAAACTCCTAGAATAATGGTTAAAGTAAGGGCTTGAATTGCTTCTTTTCGGTTACCTTCTATTAAGCTATGGTGAGCTCAGGTTACGGTTACCCCTGAGGCTAGAAGTACTGCAGTATTTAAGAGTGGGACTTCAAATGGATCTAAAGGATTAATTCCTGTTGGTGGTCAGCATCCACCTAATTCTGGGGTAGGTGCAAGACTGGAATGGTAGAAAGCTCAGAAAAAGCCTAAGAAGAAGAAAACTTCTGATGTGATGAATAAGATTATTCCATAACGAAGACCTTTTTGTACAGGAGGGGTATGGTGGCCTTGGAATGTTCCTTCTCGAATAACGTCACGTCACCATTGGATTATTGTTAGGAGAAGAAGAGTTAATCCTAAATAGAGGAGGAGAAGTGAGTGAAAATGGAACCAGATGGCTAAACCTGATGTTATAAGAAGGGCAGCGGTAGCTCCTGTTAGGGGCCATGGGCTTGGATCAACTATGTGATATGCATGTGCTTGGTGAGCCATTAAACGTTTTCTTGTAAATATAAGCTTAGTAGGAGGACAAATACGTAGGCTTGGATTATTGCTACAGCTACTTCTAGGATTGTTAATAGGAATAGAATTGTGGAAGTTAGTAAGGCTACGGTTGGTATGATGGTTAAGAGGACGAATGCTGCGGTAGCAATTAATTGTATTAGAAGGTGACCAGCTGTTAAGTTAGCAGTTAGTCGGACTCCTAAAGCTAATGGTCGAATAAATAGGCTGATTGTTTCGATAATAATGAGGATTGGAATTAAAAGGGTTGGTGTTCCTTCTGGAAGAAGGTGGCCTAATGAAATTGTAGGTTGGTTTAGTATACCAATTAATACAGTTGTAAGTCATAGTGGAAGGGCGAAGGCTATGTTTAGAGAAAGTTGTGTTGTAGGGGTAAATGTGTATGGGAGAAGGCCTAGGAGGTTAATGGTAATTAGGAATAGTATTAGGGCTGTTAGTAATATAGCTCATTTATGTCCTCCAAGATTAATCGGTTGTATAAGTTGATAAACAAAGCGATTGATGAATCAGGCTTGTAGGGTGATTAGTCGGTTATTTAATCATCGATTAGTTGGAGTTGGAAAGGTTAATCATGGAATCAAGATTGCTAGGGCAATGAGTGGGATTCCAATAAGTGATGGACTTAAGAATTGATCAAAGAAACTTATAATCATGGTCAATTTCAGGGGTTGGGTTTAGGTTTTTCAGTACTTTTTAAAGTTGGGTCATTGTTGAATAAATGGTTTATAATTTTATTTGGTAGGATAGTAAGAAAGATAATTCATGAAAATAATAAGATTAAAAATCATGGGTTAGGATTTAATTGGGGCATATCATTAAGGGTGGTTGGGAATCACCAATGTTTAGCTTAAAAGGCTAATGCTAGGCCCAGTTTAGCTTCTTAATGAGGCTTCTTCTAGTATTGATGAAGATCAGGCTTCAAAGTGTTCTAAAGGAACTGCTTCTACTACAATAGGTATAAAACTGTGATTAGCACCACAAATTTCTGAACATTGACCATAATAAACACCAGGACGAGAGACAATAAAGGCAGTTTGGTTGAGTCGTCCTGGAACAGCATCTATTTTTACGCCTAGGGCTGGAACGGCTCATGAATGTAAGACGTCTTCTGCTGATACTAGGACTCGAATGGGTGATTCTATAGGTACTACTATACGGTGGTCTGTTTCTAATAAACGGAATTGGCCTGGAGTCAAGTCTTGAGTCTGAATTATATAAGAGTCAAATCCTAGGTCTTCGTAATCTGTATATTCATAACTTCAGTATCATTGATGACCTATAGCTTTAATAGTTAGATGTGGATCATTGATTTCGTCTATGAGATATAAAATTCGTAGTGATGGGAGAGCAATTATAATGAGGATAATAGCAGGTAAGATGGTTCAAACGATTTCGATTTCTTGGGAATCAAGAATGTATTTGTTTGTAAGTTTAGTTGTAACTATTGCTGTGATAATGTAGAGAACTAGGGTGCTAATTAAGAATACAATTATTAATGTGTGGTCGTGAAAATGAATGAGTTCTTCCATAACTGGGGAGGCTGCATCTTGGAATCCTAATTGTGAGGGGTGTGCCATTGTAAAATAAGATACGTAAGAGTTTAACTCACAATTCTGTCCCGACAAGGCAGTGTAATATATTTTACTAGTATCTTATAAAGAAAGTGACAGAGTGGTGATGTGGCTGGCTTGAAACCAGCATATGGGGGTTCAATTCCTTCCTTTCTTGTTAAAAAGAGGGTCGTTGGACTTGAACAAATGCTGGTTCTTCATAGGTGTGATAAGGAGGAGGACAACCATGTAGTCATTCTACATTTGTATGTGGAAGTTCAACGGATAATACTTCTCGTTTTGAGGCAAATGCTTCTCAAATGATGAATAGTAATATAATTACAGCGACAAGAGAGATTAGAGAGCCAATTGATGAAATAGCGTTTCATAGAGTATATGCGTCTGGATAATCTGAGTATCGTCGTGGCATACCTGCGAGGCCTAGGAAGTGTTGAGGGAAGAAGGTTAAATTTACCCCAATAAATATAACTGTAAATTGGATTTTTGTTCAGGTTTGATGAAGAGTAAAACCAGATATTAGTGGAAATCAGTGAATAAGGCCTGCCATGATGGCAAATACTGCTCCTATTGAAAGAACATAGTGGAAGTGAGCTACTACATAGTAAGTGTCATGGAGAACAATGTCTAATGAGGAGTTAGCTAAGACAATTCCTGTTAAACCACCTACTGTAAAAAGGAAGATAAACCCTAAAGCTCAGAGTAGAGGAGTGTCTCATTTAATAGATCCTCCGTGAAGGGTTGCTAATCAGCTAAAAACTTTAACCCCTGTAGGAATAGCAATAATTATTGTTGCAGAGGTGAAATAGGCTCGAGTATCTACGTCTATTCCTACTGTGAATATATGATGAGCTCATACAATAAAACCTAGTAGACCAATTGCTATTATTGCTCAAACTATACCCATATATCCAAATGGTTCTTTTTTACCTGAATAATAGGCTACTACATGTGAGATTATTCCAAAGCCAGGTAAAATTAAGATATAAACTTCAGGATGACCAAAGAATCAAAATAAATGTTGATAAAGAATTGGGTCTCCCCCACCTGCAGGGTCAAAGAATGTAGTATTAAGGTTACGATCAGTAAGTAATATTGTAATTCCTGCTGCAAGAACTGGGAGTGAAAGGAGAAGAAGAATAGTGGTTACAAGAATGGATCAAACAAATAACGGTGTTTGATATTGGGAAATGGCTGGTGGTTTTATATTGATAATAGTTGTGATAAAATTAATTGAAGCTAAAATTGATGAAACACCGGCTAAGTGAAGAGAGAAAATAGCTAAATCAACAGATGGTCCAGCATGTGCTAGGTTGCTAGCCAATGGAGGATAGACTGTTCATCCAGTACCTGCTCCAGCTTCTACTCCAGCAGAGGCAAGGAGAAGAAGAAATGATGGTGGAAGAAGTCAGAAACTTATGTTATTTATTCGTGGGAAGGCTATGTCTGGTGCACCAATTATTAAGGGAACTAGTCAATTTCCAAAACCACCAATTATAATTGGTATAACCATGAAAAAGATTATTACAAAAGCGTGGGCGGTTACGATTACATTATAGATCTGATCATCTCCTAAAAGAGATCCAGGTTGTCCAAGTTCAGCTCGAATTAGGAGACTTAGGGCTGTTCCAACTATACCTGCTCATGCACCAAAAATTAGGTAAAGGGTGCCAATATCTTTGTGGTTGGTAGAGAATAGTCAACGATTAATTGCCACAGGTAAGATGGCTGAGAATAAGCGGCGGATTGTAGCTCCGTTCACAGAGGTCAGAATCCTCTTCTTATCAAAGCCTTGAAGTAGCTGTTTACGTTGGATTGCAAATCCAAAGACGGAGGTTTGTTCCCTCCCGGGGCTTTCTCCCGCCTTTGTTTATGGCGGCGGGAGAAAGCTTAGATAGAAGTTCGCTGGATTGAACGCTTAGCTGTTAATTAAGATTTTGTAGGATCGAGGCCTGCCTGTCTAGAAGGTTTTAGCTTAATTAAAGCATCTGAGTTGCATTCAGAAGATGTGAGATAAAGTCTTGCAAGTCTTAGCAGAAATTAGAGGATTTTCACTTCTACTTAAAGCTTTGAAGGCTTTTGGTCTGTTGTTAACCTAAATTTCTATAGGATAAGTGTAAAGATTGTGGGTGTTAGGGGGAGGAGGAGGATGGATAAGGTTGCTGATATTAATAGGATGAGGGTTGGGTGGCTAGGTTTTATTCGTCAGGATGATGATATGTTGGTTGGGTTGGGGTTTATGGTTAGTGTTGTAGCATAGCATAGGCGTAGATAGAAGAATAGGCTGAGAAGAGCTATGAGGGCTATAATAGTAGCTGGGATAAATAGGCTTTGTTTTGTTAGTTCTTGAAGGATTAATCATTTGGGTATAAATCCGGAAAGTGGGGGTAATCCTCCTAGAGAAAGGAGGGTTAATAGGGTAATAATGGATAGGAGGGGGGATTTGGATGATGATGAGGCAATTGAGTTGATTTTGGTTGAGTTAAAAGTTTTGAATAAAAGGAAGGTTGTAAGTGTTATGAGGATATATAGGATGAGGTTGAGTAAGGTTAGGTTAGGAGCATAATGTAGGATTGTGATTATTCATCCGAGGTTTGCGATTGATGAGTAGGCTAGGATTTTTCGTAATTGTGTTTGGTTGAGACCTCCTCATCCTCCGATGATTGTTGAGAGAATTCCAAGGGATAATAATAGGTTAGGGTTGAGTAGGGGGTATAGTTGAAGTAGGATAGCAAATGGGGCTAGCTTTTGTCAAGTTGATAGGATGAGTCCTGTAGTGAGGTTTAAGCCTTGTAGAACTTCAGGTAATCAAAAGTGTAGTGGTGCGAGACCAATTTTTAGGGCAAGTGCGGTTAATGCTAGTGTGGCAGAAGTTGGGTTAATTATTTCAGTTAAACTTCATTCGCCCGAAGTTCAAGCATTTGTAATGCTAGCAAATAATAACAGAGCGGAAGCAGTTGCTTGGGTAATGAAATATTTTGTAGTAGCTTCTACTGCTCGTGGGTGGTGTTGGTGAATTATTAGAGGAATAATAGCTAAAGTGTTAATTTCAAGGCCTATTCATACTAGGAGTCAATGTGATCCAATAAATGTAAGGGTGGTCCCTAGACCTAAACTTGAAATTAGGATGGTTAATACAGTAGGGTTCATTAGTAAAGGAAGGATTTTAACCAACATGGTTGGGGTATGGGCCCAAAAGCTTTATTAGCTGACTTTACTAGGGAGTAGTGTAAATAGGAAACACGAAGAGTTTTGATCTCTTAGATATAGGTTCAAATCCTATTTTTCTAGAAGGAAGTGGGGAGGCTTTAACTCTCATTATCCACTCTATCAAAGTGGTCCTTTGATTCAGGCACGCTTCCTTAAGTGATGGGGGGTAGGCTTGATGTAGCGAGGGGAAGGGCGATATGTCATAGGATGATTGCTAAGGTGAGAGGTAGGAAGTTTTTTCAAACTAAGTGTATGAGTTGATCATAACGGAAGCGGGGATAAGATGCTCGAATTCATAAAAAGATAAATGTCAGTAGTGTGGCTTTTATTATGAGACTGAGTGTTGAAATTTGTGGGAGAAGGGGGTTGTAGGAAGTCCCTATAAATAAGATAACTGATAGAGTGTTTATTAATAAGATATTAGTATATTCGGCTAAGAAGAATAGGGCGAAAGGACCTCCTGCGTATTCAATGTTAAATCCTGATACTAGTTCTGACTCTCCTTCTGTTAAGTCAAATGGAGCTCGGTTGGTTTCTGCTAAGGTTGAAATGTATCATATTAGGGCTAATGGTCAGCCTGGGATTAAGAGTCAGATAGTTTCTTGGGCTAGGTTGAATGTGTGGAGGGTAAATCCTCCGGCGAATACGATTATTGATAGGAGAATGAGACCTAAGCTTACTTCATATGAGATGGTTTGTGCTACAGCACGTAATGCTCCTATTAGAGCATATTTTGAGTTGGATGCTCATCCTGATCCTAAAATAGTGTAAACTGTGAGGCTTGAGATTGCTAGAATAAATAATAGGCCTAGGTTAAGATTGATAATTGAGTGAGGGAGGGGGAGGGGTATTCATATAAGTAAGGCTAGTGTTAGAGCTATTGTAGGGGTAATTAAAAATAGAAATGGAGAGGATATTGATGGACGGACGGGTTCTTTAATGAATAGTTTTAGGCCATCTGCAATAGGTTGGAGTAAACCGTAAGGTCCGACGATGTTTGGACCTTTGCGGAATTGTATATAGCCGAGAATTTTTCGTTCAATTAATGTGAGGAAGGCTGTGGCTAAGAGGATTGGGATAATATAGGCAAGGGGGTTAATTAAATAGAGTAAGATGGGTTGGAGCATAATTGAGGAGAGGATTTGAACCTCTGGATTAAAGGTCTTAGGTCTTTTGCATTTGCCAGGCTCTGCCACCTCAACAACCCTTTTTTTGGGCACTAGGTGATCTTTTCTTATCTATTTTAGTTTTATTCAATAGATGAAAATAGGGCGTGCTAGTGGCATTGGCCCTGCTTTTCCGGTCCTTTCGTACTAGGAAAAGTACATTCATAGATAGAAACTGACCTGGATTTCTCCGGTCTGAACTCAGATCACGTAGGACTATTAATCGTTGAACAAACGAACCCTTAATAGCGGTTGCACCATTAGGATGTCCTGATCCAACATCGAGGTCGTAAACCCTTTCTTCGATAGGGACTCTGAGAAAGGATTGCGCTGTTATCCCTAGGGTAACTTGGTTCATTGATCAGGAAGTCCTGGGTCGTTTTTCGATAAATATTTTATTAATTAGAATTGTCATTCTAATTTTTAAGTACTTAGTACTCAATCGATGAGGGGGATTTATTTTTCCCCTTGGTCACCCCAACCAAAAACAGTTAAATTAGAAGTATTGTATATTTTGTTTATTTCCTGGGAGATAAATAATTACATAATTAATTTAAGTGTTTAAAGCTCCATAGGGTCTTCTCGTCTAATGTTATTATATTCGCTTCTGCACGAATAGATCAATTTCATTGATTAGAAAATAGAGACAGTTAAACTCTCGTGATGCCTTTCATACGGGTCTTCATTTAAAAGACAGGTGATTACGCTACCTTTGCACGGTCAAAATACCGCGGCCGTTGAACATTGTCACAGGGCAGGCGGGACCTCTTATGGTTTATCAAGAGGCGATGTTTTTGGTAAACAGGCGGAGTTTGTGTTTGCCGAGTTCCTTTATTTTCTTTTAATCTTTCCTGATGACACTCCTGTGTAGGGGTAACGAGTAGGGGAATAGGGTTTTCTAGTTAATGATTAAGTGATATAATGACCTCAGTTTGGGGTCGTTTAATTATCAGTGATTTAATTCTTTCTGACATACACTTGTGTCGGGAGAGATTTGTTCTCTTATTACTCATTTTAGCATAAGTTCTTTTATATAAATATAAAATAACCCAATAGGATAAAGGGGGTTGTGAATAAATATCTGAATTAAAGGTTTAATTGTTAGATTAGAGCTGTGACGCTTACTTGACAGGTGGCTGCTTTTAGGCCCACTGGGATGGTAACCTTAATAATTATGATCTTTTCCCACCTTAAAAAGTTGTGTCTTGGTTTAGAAGGGCTGTACCTCTTCTAAATAACTATTAATTTTTATGGATTTCTTTGATAAGAAAGTCTTGTTTAGGTAGTAAAAAATTAATGCAGAACTAAAGTTCTTTTCTTGGGTAACCAGCTATCACTAAACTCGGTAGGCTTTTCACCGCTACTCGGAAGTCTTCCCACTCTTTTGCCACAGAGACGGGTTAGCTCTATGGTGCTGCTTCGGAGTAGCTCGTTTAGTTTCGGGAGGATAGACTTAAGGTCTTTTTGCCTAGTTTTTCTAGCTAAATCATGATGCAAAAGGTACGAGGTATAATCTCTGCTTTTTGGTACTTTAGTGATTTGTTTCATTTCTTTTTCAGCTTTCCCTTGCGGTACATAAGCTATTGCGCTGGGGTAATTGTTCTGTCACCCATACTAAAAGGTTGAGAATGTTTTAGTTAAAAATTGTAGTATAGATTAGATTTATAAGGTCTAGTTGAATTAGTATATAGGCTAGCTTTGGGGTTCAAAATGATCCGAGTTGCACGGATGTCTCCTCGGTGTAAGGGAGGTGCTTTGCTAGTTTAGCTACATTTTGGTTCCAAGTGCACTTTCCAGTACACTTACCATGTTACGACTTGCCTCCTCTTGTTGGAGAAATGTGTTTATAAATAATAGTGAGTTGTTTTTGAGGAGAGTGACGGGCGGTGTGTGCTTATTCCAGGGCCAGTTTCAGAGGAGCATTCTGATCTCCTTTTACTGCTAAATCCACCTTTAAGTGTGTTTTCAGTTTACTATTCGTATGTTTTTGGAAAAAAATGTAGCCCATTTCTTCCCACTTCATTTGCTACACCTCGACCTGACGTTTTGGAGTTTATTCTTTTTGCTTACTTTTAGTCCTTCACAGGGTGGGCTGACGACGGCGGTATATAGACGGTAATGGCAAGAAGGGGTGAGGTTAAACGGGGATTATCGGTTATAGAACAGGCTCCTCTAGGTGGGTGTGGAATACCGCCAAGTCCTTTGGGTTTTAAGCTAGCGCTTGTAGTACTCTGGCGAACAATATAGTAGGGTGTTGTCTAAGTTTGTGGTTAGGCATAGTAGGGTATCTAATCCTAGTTTGGGTCCTAACTGTCGTGTCATCAAGGTTCCTTATTTTATAAAGTCACTTTCGTTGTTGTTTATTCTACTCATGGGTACGTATAACAGTTTTATGAGGTCTAAACTTTAGTAGTTGAAGGTCATTCTTTAATCACTCTTTACGCCGGGATGTGTTAATATGAGTTACTCGTATAACCGCGGTGGCTGGCACGAGATTAACCAACTCTGTTAACTTTAACTGAGTCAAGCTTACGCTTATTAAATCAATGTTTATTACTGCTGAGGTCCCTTGGGGGTGTGGCTTAGCAAGATGTCTTGGGCTACGTGTGTGTGCCTGATATCTGCTCCTAGTTATTTAATAGAATAATTAGGGCATTCTCACGGGAGAGCTGAAACTTGCATGTATAATTCTAGTTACAATTAACACTAAGGCCAGGACCAAACCTTGCATGCTTGCGGAAAAAATTAATTTTCATCTTAGCATCTTCAGTGCCATGCTTTAAATTAAGCTACACTAGC